TTCCTTTGCACTCGACTCAAAAAAAAAAAAGAATGCTTCGGGGGCGAAAATCAAACTTGCCAAGAGGGTCCCCTAAACCAGGGATTCACCGAGATAAACAAGAGAAAATTGCTTTTAAAGGGGAATAGACTGTGCCTTTCTTTGTATTTCTTTTTTCTTTTCTGCCTGATGAATAAAAAAAAGGGTTGGATATAGCTCTCTACCATATCTATACAAATAGAATAGCCCATTTATTTATATGGGCTGCTAAGTGCGGAGACGGGAATCGAACCCGTGACCTCAAGGTTATGAGCCTCGTGAGCTACCAAACTGCTCTACTCCGCTCTGTAGGGCCAAAAACTGGTGGACGAAAAAGGTTGAATACAAGTCTCTACCATGTCTAGACAAATAGAATAGTCTTTTTATACAGAATGGAGCGGGTAGCGGGAATCGAACCCGCATCGTTAGCTTGGAAGGCTAGGGGTTATAGTCGACGTTGGTTGATTATTTTTAACGTCTCTAATTCAAAACCGAACATGAAATTTTGATTTCATTCGGCTCCTTTATGGCTATTCTCACCAGTTAACATCTATGTTAGCTTTTCTGTCTGAATGGAACCAAAGCTCTCCGCTTTCTAGATGATCCCTATAGAGTAGAAGATAGAAATTCTACTAAATATCTATCTAATCTACTTACTTCGTTCCCTAATTTCATTCAAGAGATCCTGAGGAAAAGAGTTGGGTTTCCACCGAGCTGAAACAATATCCTGATGGTTCTAGTAAACCAAAACTATCGTTTTTTAGCTATTGAGCTTCCATTTCTTTTTTAACTAAAAGAAGATTTAGTTACGATTGGAAATATACTTTTTTGTATCTTCATCCATAGATCCTTTACTCATATTTATTCAATTGGAATACTTAATCCAATGCAAAATTATGCTTCGCGCCTCTGTACTCATAATCCAATTTGTATTTTGCATGCAAATTAAATTAGTCTTTGGATACTAATCGCGAGAATGTATATTCTTCCTCAATATGCTATTGAAAGGAAAAGGATTAAACCCTTTATAAGAACTAAAGTTTTCATCGGAATATGAATATAAAAAAACTTAAGGATGCCTTAAGTATATCATTTCAAATTCAGTTATTAATAGAACGAATCACACTTTTACCACTAAACTATACCCGCTACATGTAGATTATGATACCAACACTATCCTTTGTCAAGGGTAGCCATTCGAGGAGGAAGCTAATCCCACCTACGGAGAAAAGCGAGCAGTTGGTACTTCAATCGCAGACCTTTAATTTAGGATTTAGATGGCCCCTCTCTAGTCTGTAAAAGAAATCTCTTCTTACCATGCCACTAGCTTATAAACCAAATGTATGCATTTCGATTAGGATCGTATTCTTCGTATTCTATAGTTTTATTATTCCTACAATATACACTAAGAGATATAGGCGACAGTACCCATCAATCCCTTTCTTCCTTTTCTTTTTTGTTAGGCAGGCTGTAGAATAATTTTTATACTCTGCTGTATAAATTCGACTGCCCGCTTTTGAGAATAAAATTGTTGATAAAACTCCAATATAGTTTGTTCAAAATACACCTTTTGGACAATATTCAAGTACTATTTCCAAAGGGTACCCGTCGGAAATTGCTGCAACAAATCCGCCCAAAACTGAAAAATTGAAAAGTTTTGAACTCGAAGGTTTTTCCAAGGAATGCCTGTGAAAGATTGGTTCAATCTCGCGCCAAAACAGATAAGAAGTATATCACTGAAAATTAATACACTACCCAGCCATATGGGTATATGAAGAGGGCGAATTCCTTTATACCCCCCAATTAGAATTAAGGGAAATAAAACATAAATGGAGAAAGTTCTCATCATAAGATCAGCCAATAGAAGAAAAAAGTCCTAATTCTGCAGAACATTCTGAGCACGTGAAAAGTGAATAGGCTAAAGATAAAAAAAACAAAGTCTACCATTTTTTTAACAGCAGTGCCCCTTTGGCCTTTTTGAAGAATAAACTTCTATATCTCAATAGATAAAATAAAATCTCTACATATATATCTATATATGTATATATTATGTACATTAATATATACATATATTTTGTACATTATGCAGTCGATCTATAATGGTAAAAGAAAGTGGCTAATTTTTGAATAAAAAGCCCTTTTAACTCAGTGGTAGAGTAATGCCATGGTAAGGCATAAGTCATCGGTTCAAATCCGATAAGGGGCTTTTCCCTTAGTGGTAGAGTAATGCTACGGAAAGACCGAAGTCATCGGTTCGAATCCGATAGAGTACTTTTCTACTAAATTCATTCACTTTTTTTCTTTTTTTTTTGAAAATGTCTCTGTTTTTTATTGAATTTTATGACTTCGTTTCGTTTAGTACGAGATGCTCATATTTTTGGTCTGAACACTAAACGAAGCACAGAGTTTAAATTGCAAAAAATAAATGAAATTAGACTCTTTTTCCTGTTAGAGCAATCAAATCAATATTCGTACTGAACTAATCTAGAATCCTTTTTATTAATCTATTCTACTTTACTTTAAAAGTAAAAGGAATTTCCCTAAAAAGCAGGGGATGATCCGTGAATTAACCTAACCAACAACTAAAAAAAAAAATCCTACGAAAGCATAATAGAAAAGTAGGAAAGACTCTTTGCTTTGATCTATTTATACTCTTCGATTCGAGTATATTGACAATTCCAAAAAACTGCTCATACTATCATTATAGTATAATGACGAGTGGTTCTATATAGCACTATCGTCTAGTGATGCCCCTATCGTCTAGTGGTTCAGGACATCTCTCTTTCAAGGAGGCAGCGGGGATTCGACTTCCCCTGGGGGTAGGGAGTATTATAAAAAGAGGTTAATCATAGATTATCAAAAACCCTAGAATAAATTCTTCCTGGGTCGATGCCCGAGCGGTTAATGGGGACGGACTGTAAATTCGTTGACGATATGTCTACGCTGGTTCAAATCCAGCTCGGCCCAAAAATCTAGGGCTTCGTGAATATGAACTAAATCCTTTTTTTTCTTCCATAAAAAAAAATATCTGATCCATAGAAATAAAGGGTAAAGAGAAAAGAAGGGGAAAATTTATTTCTAAGCCATATCTCTCTGATTCTTTTCTTACAAAGAAAACCGTTTTTCTTATTGAAAGGTGGATTATCAGTTGTTTTTAGGGATAAAAAATCGCGGCATACTAGTTATGCCACTCTCACTATACCCACATATCCTATGTGGGTGTAGTAGTATATCATTCATCTATTTCTTAGAGTACGGCAGACGAATCTTCTTAGGGTTCTATTTAAAACTAGGTATGCCATACACCCCGCAGGGATTGTAGTTCAATTGGTTAGAGCACCGCCCTGTCAAGGCGGAAGCTGCGGGTTCGAGCCCCGTCAGTCCCGAACTAGGGTTCAATGAATGGAAAAATTCATCTTTCCTTTTTTTCATCAAGAATTTCCCGAAAAAAGGGGGGGGGCAGAAGGCAAGATCAAATATCTATGGAGAACCCTTACTTTACTTTTTTTATTTCGCAGCTCTCAATAAAAAGAGAGCTGTATAGGAATCTTTTTTTTTTTTTAACTACTTCCGGTTGATAAGGAAAGACATACATATCATACGTGGATTAGTATAATTTAGGATATTACTCTATTTTTATGATATAATGATACCATCTGCATCTTAACTTCCTATTTGACTCTTAACTTAAGGAATAGAGTTACGGTATTTTACCGGAATCCAATCCATACACGAATTGTATTCGTTTATTGTTAGAGAATGAATTTAATATAATTAGTTCCTTTTTAGGGGTTAAACCACACCACTTCCATTTTTTTTATGAATCTGCTCTCATCTTTAGACCCCAAAAGCAGATATTGACAGTAACCTAATAAAATAAAAACCAAGCAAACGCTCTTTTCCCTAAATGAAAATATTGGATCTTTTTTATTTAGGATCCTCTTTTCTCCATCTCATTTCTACTTCTACTGCTTATTTGGATGTCTATGTGACCCATAGAAAGTCGGTTATATAATACATACATACATAATTGTATGTATAACTATAAGAAAAAGGAAGGGAAATTGGATAAGAAAGATTCTTGGCTCTACATATATATATAGAAAAGCAAAAGTAAAAAAGGATGAAAAATAGAGGGGTTCCGAATCCAATCAAAAAACCTATTTTGGTCTTAGTATGGATAAGGGATCTTCCTATGTTATATTATTCCACTATCAACCATGAATTGATTTGATAGATCCTATATTCATAATATTGAATTGATTCCGTATTATCAGAATGCAAGTCCTACACAGGGATGCCCTCTTTTCCTCTCCATGGGATTACATCCCGAGTTATTGTGAAAAAAATAAAATAAAGAGGTTATGGAAGTAAATATTCTCGCATTTATTGCTACTGCATTGTTCATTCTAGTTCCTACTGCCTTTTTACTTATTATTTATGTAAAAACAGCCAGCCAAAATGATTAATTGGAATTCCAATTAATCATTGAAGAAATGAAAAAGGGATTAAAGAAAATAAAAATCCAAGTCTTAAATGAAAGGATCTGGTTGGAATCCTAAAGTGTGGTAGAAAGAACTACATATAGTTTTTTCTACGACACTTTAGATTCTTTCTATTATATATATTATCTTGAATCTACATAGAATAGATTACTAGATTGAAATAGTAATCTAATTCAACTTCTTTTTTCACTGCATCCACTTAATTTCAAGCAAGTCAAAATCCAAAAAATCGAAGACAATTCTTCATTGAAAGAATCCATGGAGAGGGAGAAAAATAATACGAGAATAGACTATAATAAAAGAAAAAAGTAAATAAAAGGGAAAAACCTGCGAATCTTTCATACTTAAAAATGACGCGAGATGCTTCACGTGAGATCCTTCAAAAAAAAAGAACAAAATAAAATGATCAATTAAAGAAAAGAGTTGATACTAGAATTCGACTACTCAATCAATTAGTAGTATCCCTAGAGTCCACTTCTCCCCCATACTACTAGCGAAAGAGAAAATGTAAAGACTACCATTAAAGCAGCCCAAGCGAGACTTACTATATCCATGTAAATTATGTCTCCTATTTCTATGAAAGAATTATTCTACTATTGATCAATAATCATAGTGGAATTAAGGGTACAGAGTCAAAATTCTGCTCTAAGACTATGGATGAATCAGTTAAAGGAATTTACTCCTATCAAATTCTTATATGATTTCTAGTAGAATTGGAGAGTATTAAGTATAAATATGATACATATACCTTTTCCTTAAAAAAGAAAGAGTGTGAGAATGTCCTGAATAGAAGACGCGGGAATAGAGAGATTTTTTCTTCCTTTTGTTACCTTTTTTATAAGCAAAGGACGTCAGAATATACCATAAAATTAGGATAGATAAATATTTATTGGATACCTACTTTACCCATGTTTATTTTTGACCTAAACCCTACTGCCCCACTTTCTCTCTTTCTATGAAAGAGTGAGGAGACCTTATCCACTCCACAACTCCGAAATTTATTTTAGATCAGCCTATTCAATCTGATTCTCGACAGAATCAGTAGCCTTTACTTTAGTGTATGTAGGTAGCATAAGATGTACGAAGTATATTGATATTTCTTGGCAAAGTCCCTTCTTCAATCTTAGATTGAAAAAGTACTTAGGGACCTTTGGAAGTTTTAAATTCCCGAATCAATTCAAATTAATAAAAGAATAAGGAAACGCTACCTCATCTCTGTTGGTAGCTCCCCCTTTGGGCCACTGCCGCCAAAACAAAGCTTCATTTGAGGATAGAACTATGGTATGGATTCTCAAAATCCAGTATGGCCAGACCTAGTTACTCTCTTGCCCCAACTTATGGGGATACGAAATTTTTGAGTTTGATTAGTACTATAATCCTAAGTATTTTATTGATCAGGCGGCACCCAGATTTGAACTGGGGGTAAAGGATTTGCAGTCCCCTGCCTTACCACTTGGCCATGCCGCCAAAAAATCCGATCTAATCTAAAATCGAGAAAAGAACAAGTATTCATCCATATTTTCTTACTAAAACCCCTTTTTTTTCTATTCTATTGAGATGGCAAAGGAGAATTTTCTTTCTATTCTATTGATTCTATTCTATTGAAATGGCAAAGGAGCAAAAGTGGATTTCCAGTCACAGACTGCAAAATTCAGAACAAATTGGAACCATTAACTATAATTTTTGTTTTTTTGAATTACAGTAGTAAACGACTCTTAAAATGGCATAATAAAATAGAATAAAAGTTTCCCTAATCTGTATATAGGGAAACTCCAGGTCCGAACAGCATTATTATCTACGGATCCCCCTTATGTACATATCCCTACGGGGAATCATGCTTTAATTTTTCATTGCATTAAATATCGTGAATAAAAAGAGGAAATTTGCTCTGATATAGATTATGGCCTGGCCTTCTTTTATCTTTTATTGGCCCACACAAGTGAAATTACGATAAAAGAAAGAATATGTGAATAGGTGGATAACTAGATTAGCAAGTACTTAAAAAAAGTAAGTACTTTATTTTAGGATTCTACAACGAAATCCTTTATTTTTTAGCAATTCTATTACTACGAAACTAAAAATAACCTTCAAATTCTTTTTGAAAATAAAACTAAGCATACTATTCTAAATTCTAAATCGAACTAAAGTAAAACTTTCTAGTGCTTATAAATTATTATGGCTTTATTTCTTTCCTAGAAAGCAGATAAAACGAGAAATCTTTGCTATCCAATCTGATTAGAATATCATAAAATTTAAGTAGCAGAATTTTTTTTCTAGGACTTTTTTATCAATTCATTTTAATTCCATTTCTACCCCTGCCAAAGTCGAACTTTCCGCAAAATTATCTTTATTCATATGTATGAAATACATATATGAAATACGTATGTGGAGTTCCCTAGAATTTCATGTGATTCAGTAAACAGAATATAGATTCCATGATTGCTAGATTGATCCGTAGGGATTGATAAAGAGTGAGCTGATAATGGAATTTTTCTTCGATAAATAGGAAACTTAAGATTAAGATGCTCCGGAATGGAAATGAGGGAATGTCCACAATACCCGGATTTAGTCAGATCCAATTCGAGGGATTTTGTAGGTTCATTAATCAAGGCTTGGCAGAAGAACTTGAGAAGTTTCCAACAATTAAAGATCCAGATCACGAAATTGCATTTCAATTATTTGCGAAAGGATATCAATTGCTAGAACCCTCGATAAAAGAAAGGGATGCTGTGTATGAATCACTCACTTATTCTTCTGAATTATATGTATCCGCGAGATTAATTTTTGGTTTCGATGTGCAAAAACAAACCATTTCTATTGGAAACATTCCTATAATGAATTCCTTAGGAACCTTTATAATAAATGGAATATACCGAATTGTGATCAATCAAATATTGCTAAGTCCTGGTATTTACTACCGCTCCGAATTAGACCATAAGGGAATTTCTATATACACCGGGACTATAATATCAGATTGGGGAGGAAGATCGGAATTAGCAATTGATAAAAAAGAAAGGATATGGGCTCGCGTGAGTAGAAAACAAAAGATATCTATTTTAGTTCTATCATCAGCTATGGGTTCGAATCTAAGAGAAATTTTAGATAATGTTTCCTACCCCGAAATTTTCTTGTCTTTCCCGAATGCTAAGGAGAAAAAGAGGATTGAGTCAAAAGAAAAAGCTATTTTGGAGTTTTATCAACAATTTGCTTGTGTAGGTGGGGACCTGGTATTTTCGGAGTCCTTATGTGAGGAATTACAAAAGAAATTTTTTCAACAAAAATGTGAATTAGGAAGAGTTGGTCGACGAAATATGAATCGGAGACTGAATCTTAATATACCTCAGAACAATACATTCTTGTTACCACGAGATGTATTGGCTGCTACGGATCATTTGATTGGAATGAAATTTGGAACGGGTATACTTGACGATGACGATATGAATCACTTGAAAAATAAACGTATTCGTTCGGTTGCGGATCTGTTACAAGATCAATTCGGACTGGCTCTTGGCCGTTTACAACATGCGATTCAAAAAACTATCCGTAGAGTATTCATACGTCAATCGAAACCGACTCCACAAACTTTGGTAACTCCAACTTCAACTTCGATTTTATTAATAACTACTTATGAGACCTTTTTTGGCACATACCCCTTATCTCAAGTTTTTGACCAAACCAATCCATTGACACAAACGGTTCATGGGCGAAAAGTGAGTTGTTTGGGTCCTGGAGGATTGACGGGGAGAACTGCAAGTTTTCGTAGCCGAGATATTCATCCGAGTCACTATGGGCGTATTTGTCCAATTGACACGTCCGAAGGCATCAATGTTGGACTTACTGGATCCTTAGCTATTCATGCGAGAATTGATCACTGGTGGGGATCTATAGAGAGTCCGTTTTATAAAATATCTGAGAAAGCAAAAGAAAAAAACGAGAGACAGGTGGTTTATTTATCACCAAATAGAGATGAATATTATATGATAGCAGCAGGAAATTCTTTGTCCTTGAATCAGGGTATTCAGGAAGAACAAGTTGTTCCAGCTAGATACCGTCAAGAATTCCTGACTATTGCATGGGAACAGATTCATGTTAGAAGTATTTTTCCTTTCCAATATTTTTCTATTGGAGGTTCTCTCATTCCTTTTATTGAGCATAATGATGCGAATCGGGCTTTAATGAGTTCTAATATGCAGCGCCAAGCAGTTCCACTTTCTCGGTCCGAGAAGTGCATTGTTGGAACTGGATTGGAACGCCAAACAGCTCTAGATTCGAGGGTTTCCATTATAGCCGAACGCGAGGGAAAGATCATTTCTAGTGATAGTCACAAGATCATTTTATCAAGTAGTGGGAAGACTATAAGTATTCCTTTAGTTGCCCATCGGCGCTCTAACAAAAATACTTGTATGCACCAAAAACCTCGGGTTCCGAGGGGTAAATCCATTAAAAAAGGGCAAATTTTAGCGGAGGGAGCAGCTACAGTTGGTGGGGAACTTGCTTTAGGAAAAAACGTTTTAGTAGCTTATATGCCGTGGGAGGGTTACAATTTTGAAGACGCAGTACTAATTAGCGAACGTTTGGTATATGAGGATATTTATACTTCTTTTCACATCCGAAAATATGAAATTCAGACGGATACGACAAGCCAAGGCTCCGCTGAAAAAATCACTAAAGAAATACCACATCTAGAAGAACATTTACTCCGCAATTTGGACAGAAATGGAGTTGTGAGGTTGGGATCCTGGGTAGAAACAGGCGATATTTTAGTAGGTAAATTAACGCCTCAGATAGCGAGCGAATCCTCGTATATCGCGGAAGCTGGATTATTACGGGCCATTTTTGGTCTTGAGGTATCCACTTCAAAAGAAACTTCTCTCAAACTACCTATAGGTGGAAGAGGGCGCGTTATCGATGTGAAATGGATCCAGAGGGACCCCCTCGACATAATGGTTCGTGTATATATTTTACAGAAACGTGAAATCAAAGTTGGGGATAAAGTAGCAGGAAGACACGGGAATAAGGGGATCATTTCCAAAATTTTGCCTAGGCAAGATATGCCCTATTTGCAAGATGGAACACCTGTTGATATGGTCTTCAATCCCCTAGGAGTACCCTCACGAATGAATGTGGGACAAATATTTGAAAGCTCGCTCGGATTAGCAGGGGATCTGCTAAAGAAACATTATAGAATAGCACCCTTTGATGAGAGATATGAGCAAGAGGCTTCAAGAAAACTTGTGTTTTCGGAATTATATGAAGCCAGTAAACAAACACAAAATCCATGGGTATTTGAACCGGAGTACCCGGGAAAAAGCAGAATATTTGATGGAAGAACAGGAGATCCCTTCGAACAACCTGTTCTAATAGGGAAGTCCTATATTTTAAAATTAATTCATCAAGTTGATGAGAAAATCCATGGACGTTCTACTGGGCCCTACTCACTTGTTACCCAACAACCCGTTAGAGGAAGAGCCAAACAAGGGGGACAACGAGTAGGAGAAATGGAAGTTTGGGCTTTAGAAGGATTTGGTGTTGCTCATATTTTACAAGAGATACTTACTTATAAATCTGATCATCTTATAGCCCGCCAAGAAATACTTAATGCTACGATCTGGGGAAAAAGAGTGCCTAATCACGAGGATCCTCCAGAATCTTTTCGAGTGCTCGTTCGAGAACTACGATCTTTGGCTCTAGAACTGAACCATTTCCTTGTATCTGAGAAGAACTTTCAGGTTAATAGGGAGGATGTTTGATCAGAATAAATATAAATTCTTTTCTTATTTCTATTTTATGATTGACCAATATAAACATAAACAACTTCAAATTGGACTCGTTTCCCCTCAACAAATAAAGGCTTGGGCTAACAAAATCCTACCTAATGGAGAAGTCGTTGGCGAAGTCACAAGGCCCTCCACTTTTCATTATAAAACCGATAAACCAGAAAAAGATGGATTGTTTTGCGAAAGAATCTTTGGACCCATAAAAAGTGGAATTTGTGCTTGTGGAAATTCTCGAGCGAGCGTAGCTGAAAATGAAGACGAAAGATTTTGTCAAAAATGCGGGGTAGAATTTGTTGATTCTCGGATACGAAGATATCAAATGGGATACATCAAACTGGCATGTCCAGTGACTCATGTGTGGTATTTGAAAGGTCTTCCTAGTTATATCGCGAATCTTTTAGATAAACCCCTTAAGAAATTGGAAGGCCTAGTATACGGCGATTTCTCTTTTGCTAGGCCCAGCGCTAAAAAACCGACTTTCTTACGATTACGAGGTTTATTCGAAGATGAAATTTCATCCTGTAACCACAGCATTTCTCCCTTTTTTTCTACCCCAGGCTTTGCAACATTTCGAAATCGGGAAATTGCGACAGGAGCAGGTGCTATTAGAGAACAATTAGCGGATTTGGATTTGCGAATTATTATAGAGAATTCCTTGGTTGAATGGAAGGAATTAGAAGACGAGGGGTATAGTGGAGATGAATGGGAAGATAGAAAAAGACGAATAAGAAAAGTTTTTTTAATTAGACGAATGCAATTGGCGAAACATTTTATTCAAACAAATGTAGAACCAGAATGGATGGTTTTGTGCTTATTACCGGTTCTTCCTCCCGAATTGAGACCCATTGTTTATAGGTCTGGGGATAAAGTAGTGACTTCGGATATTAATGAACTTTATAAGAGAGTTATCCGTCGGAACAACAACCTTGCCTATCTATTAAAAAGAAGTGAATTAGCGCCAGCAGATTTAGTAATGTGCCAGGAAAAATTGGTACAAGAAGCCGTGGATACACTTCTTGATAGTGGGTCTCGCGGGCAACCGACGAGGGATGGTCACAATAAAGTATACAAGTCACTTTCAGATGTAATTGAGGGTAAAGAGGGGAGGTTTCGTGAGACTCTGCTTGGGAAACGGGTCGATTACTCGGGGCGTTCTGTCATTGTTGTGGGTCCTTCGCTTTCATTACATCAATGTGGATTACCTTTAGAGATAGCAATAAAGCTTTTTCAGCTATTTGTAATTCGCGATTTAATCACGAAACGTGCTACTTCTAATGTCAGGATTGCTAAAAGGAAAATTTGGGAAAAGGAACCCATTGTATGGGAAATACTTCAAGAAGTTATGCGGGGGCATCCTGTACTGTTGAACAGAGCACCTACCCTGCATAGATTAGGCATACAGGCCTTCCAACCCACTTTAGTAGAGGGGCGTACTATTTGTTTACATCCATTAGTGTGTAAGGGTTTCAATGCGGACTTTGATGGGGATCAAATGGCTGTTCATCTACCTTTATCCTTGGAAGCTCAAGCAGAAGCCCGTTTACTTATGTTTTCTCATATGAATCTCCTGTCTCCCGCTATTGGAGATCCTATTTGCGTGCCAACCCAAGACATGCTTATCGGACTTTATGTATTAACGATTGGAAATCGTCGAGGTATTTGTGCAAATAGATATAATAGTTGCGGAAACTATCCAAATAAAAAAGTAAACTACAATAATAATTATTATACGAAAGATAAAGAACCCCATTTTTCTAGTTCCTATGATGCACTGGGAGCTTATAGACAGAAACGAATCGGTTTAAACAGTCCCTTGTGGCTCCGATGGAAACTAGATCAACGTGTCATTGGATCAAGAGAAGTTCCGATTGAAATTCAATATGAATCTTTTGGGACTTATCATGAGATTTATGCCCACTATCTAATAGTCGGAAATAGAAAAAAAGAAACCCGTTCTATATACATTCGAACCACTCTTGGTCATATTTCTTTTTATAGAGAAATAGAGGAAGCCATACAAGGATTTAGTCGGGCCTATTCATACACTATCTAAATCTAAACAAGGAAGTTAGATTCGGCGATGCCCCTTTCGGGGGGCATTCCGATTTCGCTAGTACCATCCTTTTTGCCACGCAAATTCAGATTGAGATTGAGGAAAGGGGGTAAATTAAGTTTTCGAATCACTGACTCAGGCCTATTGTCGAATCCTACTCAGCAATTGTCGAATCCTACTCAGTCAAAAAAGGGGGTACTTATGTATGGCGGAACGGGCCAACCTGGTCTTTCATAATAAAGAGATAGACGGAACTGCTATGAAACGACTTATTAGCAGATTAATAGATCATTTCGGAATGGGATATACATCCCATATACTGGATCAAATAAAGGCTCTGGGCTTCCATCAAGCCACTACTACATCGATTTCTTTAGGAATCGAGGATCTTTTAACAATACCCTCTAAAGGATGGTTAGTCCAAGATGCGGAACAACAGAGTTTTCTTTTGGAGAAACACTATTATTATGGGGCTGTACACGCAGTAGAAAAATTACGCCAATCCGTTGAAATATGGTATGCTACAAGTGAATATTTGAAACAAGAAATGAATTCGAATTTTCGGATAACGGATCCTTCTAATCCAGTCTATCTAATGTCTTTTTCAGGAGCCAGAGGAAATGCATCCCAGGTACACCAATTAGTAGGGATGAGAGGGTTAATGGCGGATCCTCAAGGACAAATGATTGATTTACCTATTCAAAGCAATTTACGCGAGGGACTTTCTTTGACAGAATATATAATTTCCTGCTACGGAGCCCGCAAAGGGGTTGTAGATACTGCTGTACGAACAGCGGATGCTGGATATCTTACACGCAGACTTGTTGAAGTAGTTCAACATATTATTGTGCGTAGAAGAGATTGTGGTACTATCCGAGGTATTTCTGTGAGTCCTCAAAATGGGATGACAGAAAAACTTTTTGTCCAAACACTAATTGGTCGTGTATTAGCAGACGATATATATATTGGTTCACGATGCATTGCTGCTCGAAATCAAGATATTGGAATTGGATTAGTCAATCGATTCATAACTGCCTTTCGAGCACAACCGTTTCGGGCACAACCAATATATATTAGAACCCCTTTTACTTGCCGGAGCACATCTTGGATCTGTCAATTATGTTATGGGCGGAGTCCCACTCATGGCGATCTGGTCGAATTGGGAGAAGCTGTAGGTATTATTGCAGGTCAATCAATTGGGGAGCCAGGGACTCAACTAACATTAAGAACTTTTCATACTGGTGGAGTATTCACAGGGGGTACTGCCGACCTTGTACGATCCCCCTCGAATGGAAAAATTCAATTCAATGAGGACTTGGTTCACCCCACACGTACCCGTCATGGACAGCCTGCTTTTCTATGCTATATAGACTTGCGTGTAACTATTCAGAGTCAAGATATTCTACATAGTGTGAATATTCCCTTAAAAAGCCTGATTCTAGTGCAAAATGATCAATATGTAGAATCCGAACAAGTAATTGCGGAGATTCGTGCCGGAACATCCACTTTGCATTTTAAAGAAAAGGTACAAAAGCATATTTATTCCGAATCAGACGGGGAAATGCACTGGAGTACTGATGTTTACCATGCGCCCGAATATCAATATGGTAATCTTCGTCGATTACCAAAAACAAGCCATTTATGGATATTGTCAGTAAGTATGTGCAGATCCAGTATAGCATCCTTTTCGCTGCACAAGGATCAAGATCAAATGAATACTTATTCTTTTTCTCTTGACGGAAGACATATCTTTGACCTCTCAATGGCTAATGATCAAGTAAGCCATAGACTGTTGGATACTTTTGGTAAAAAAGATAAGGAAATTCTTGATTATTTAACGCCAGATCGAATCGTGTCCAACAATCATTGGAATTTTGTCTATCCTTCTATTCTTCAAGATAATTCGGATTTGTTGGCGAAAAAGCGAAGAAATAGGTTCGTCATTCCATTACAATATCATCAAGAACAAGAAAAAGAGCTAATATCCTGTTTGGGGATTTCGATTGAAATACCCTTTATGGGTGTTTTACGTAGAAATACTATTTTTGCTTTTTTTGACGATCCAGGATACAGAAAAGATAGAAGGGGTTCAGGAATTGTTAAATTTCGATATAGGACCCTAGAGGAAGAATATAGGACCCTAGAGGAAGAATATCGGACCCGAGAGGAAGAGTATAGGACTCTAGAGGAAGACTCAGAAGACGAATATGAGAGCCGAGAGAACGAATATAGGACTCTAGAAGACGAATATGAAACCCTAGAAGACGAATATAGGACTCTAGAAGACGAATATGAAACCCTAGAAGATGAATACGGGATCCTAGAGGCTGAATATAGGACTCTAGAGAAAGACTCAGAAGAAGAATATGGGAACCCCGAGAACGAATATAAAACTCGAGAGGACGAATATGGAACTCTAGAGGAAGAAGAATATGGGAGCCGTGAAGATGGCTCAGAGAACGAATACGGGGCTTTAGAAGAAGAATCAGAGGAAGACTCAGAGGATGAATATGGGAGCCCAGAGGAAGATTCTATCTTAAAAAAAGAGGGTTTTATTGAGCATCGAGGAACAAAAGAATTTAGTCTAAAATACCAAAAAGAAGTAGATCGGTTTTTTTTCATTCTTCAAGAACTGCATATCTTGCCGAGATCCTCATCCCTAAAGGTACTTGACAATAGTATTATTGGAGTGGATACACAACTCACAAAAAATACAAGAAGTCGACTAGGTGGATTGGTCCGAGTTAAGAGAAAAAAAAGCCATACGGAACTAAAAATCTTTTCCGGAGATATTCATTTTCCTGAAGAGGCGGATAAGATATTAGGCGCCAGTTTGATACCACCAGAAAGAGAAAAAAAAGATTCTAAGGACTCAAAAAAAAGAAAAAATTGGGTTTATGTTCAACGGAAAAAAATTCTGAAAAGCAAGGAAAAGTATTTTGTTTCAGTTCGACCTGCAGTCGCATATGAAATGGACGAAGGGAGAAATCTAGCAAGACTTTTCCCGCAAGATCTCCTGCAAGAAGAGGATAATCTCCAACTTCGACTTGTCAATTTTATTTCTCATGAAAATAGCAAGTTAACTCAAAGAATTTATCACACGAATAGTCAATTCGTTCGAACTTGCTTGGTAGTGAATTGGGAACAAGAAGAAAAAGAGGGGGCTCGTGCTTCCCTTGTTGAGTTAAGAACAAATGATCTGATTCGCGATTTCCTAAGAATTGAGTTAGTCAAGTCCACTATTTCATATACAAGAAGAAGGTATGATAGGACAAGTGCAGGACCGATTCCCAATAATAGGTTAGATCGCAACAATACCAATTCCTTTTATTCCAAGGCGAGGATTCAATCACTTAGCCAACATCAAGAAGCTATTGGCACCTTGTTGAATCGAAATAAAGAATACCCATCTTTGATGATTTTGTCGGCATCCAACTGTTCTCAAATTGGTTTATTGAAGAATTCGAAATATCCCTGTGCGGTAAAAGAATCGAATCCTAGAATTCTTATTCGAGATATTTTTGGGCTCTTAGGCGCTATTGTACCTAGTATATCGAATTATTCTTCATCTTACTATTTATTAACACATAATCAGATCTTGTTAAAAAAATACCTGTTCCTTGACAATTTGAAACAAACCTTCCAAGTACTTCAAGGGCTTAAATACTCTTTAATAGATGAAAATAAAAGGATGTCGAATTTCAACAGTAACATCATGTTGGATCCATTCCATTTGAATTGGCACTTTCTCCATCATGACTCATGGGGGGAGACATTGGCAATAATTCACCTTGGACAATTTATTTGCGAAAATGTATGTCTATTTAAATCGCACATAAAAAAATCTGGTCAAATTTGCATTGTTAATATGGACTCCTTTGTTATAAGAGCAGCTAAGCCTTATTTGGCCACTATAGGAGCAACTGTTCATGGTCATTATGGAAAAATACTTTACAAAGGAGATAGGTTAGTTACCTTTATATATGAAAAATCGAGATCTAGTGATATAACGCAAGGTCTTCCAAAAGTAGAACAAATATTTGAAGCGCGTTCAATTGATTCACTATCGCCGAATCTCGAAAGGAGAATTGAGGATTGGAATGAGCGTATACCAAGAATTCTTGGGGTTCCCTGGGGATTCTTGATTGGAGCGGAGCTAACCATCGCCCAAAGTCGTATCTCTTTGGTTAATAAGATCCAAAAGGTTTATCGATCCCAAGGGGTACAGATCCATAATAGACATATAGAGATTATTATACGCCAAGTAACATCAAAAGTACGGGTTTCCGAAGATGGAATGTCTAATGTTTTTTTACCTGGGGAATTAATAGGACTTTTGCGAGCGGAACGAGCAGGGCGAGCTTTGGATGAATCGATCTATTATCGGGCAATCTTATTGGGAATAACAAGGGCTTCCCTGAATACCCAAAGTTTCATATCTGAAGCAAGTTTTCAAGAAACTGCTCGAGTTTTAGCAAAAGCTGCCCTACGAGGTCGTATTGATTGGTTGAAAGGCCTGAAAGAAAATGTAGTTCTGGGGGGAATTATCCCTGTTGGTACCGGATTCCAAAAATTTGTGCATCGTTTCCCACAAGACAAGAACCTTTATTTGGAAATTCAAAAAAAAAATCTATTCACGTCGGAAATGAGAGATATTTTGTTTCTCCATACAGAACTAGTTTCTTCTGATTCTGACGTAACAAACAATTTCTATGAGACATCAGAACCCCCATTTACTCCCATTTATACGATTTAAGGATATATAAAGCATATAAAGCAGATTTTTTTACTTTAATTGAAATTAGACTTTTGACCTTAGAATGCTAACAGGTCTGATTTTAGATTTTACTAAATAAAAGAAGTCAGTTAATTTATTAAGGCTGTCTTTATATCATGTATCAATGGCCAATTCTGAGTAGAAGGTTCCATCGGAACAATTATTATTTATTTCAAGATATTTCGGCTCTTTCTTAATCTTCAAAAAGAAATCAATTCCATAATGGTAAGACGAAAAAAAGAAAAAAAAAAGGAAGTGTGGAAAAAATGACAAGAAGATATTGGAACATCAATTTGAAAGAGATGATAGAAGCAGGAGTTCATTTTGGTCATGGTATTAAGAAATGGAATCCTAAAATGGCTCCTTACATCTCGGCAAAGCGTAAAGGTACTCATATTACAAATCTCGCTAGAACGGCTCGTTTTTTATCAGAAGCTTGCGATTTAGTTTTTGATGCAGCAAGTCAGGGAAAAAGCTTCTTAATTGTTGGTACCAAAAAAAGAGCAGCAGATTTAGTAGCATCAGCTGCAATAAGGTCTCGTTGTCATTATGTTAATAAAAAGTGGTTCAGTGGTATGTTAACGAATTGGTCGATTACCAAAACTAGACTTTCTCAATTTAGAGACTTAAGAGCGGAAGAAAAGATGGGAAAATTCCACCATCTCCCAAAAAGAGATGTGGCAATCTTAAAGAGAAAATTATCTACCTTGCAAAGATATCTTGGCGGGATTAAATATATGACGAGGTTGCCTGACATTGTGATCGTCCTTGATCAGCAAAAAGAGTATATAGCTCTTCGGGAATGCGCCATTTTGGGGATTCCTACTATTTCTTTAGTCGATACAAATTGTGACCCAGATCTCGCGAATATATCGATTCCTGCCAACGATGACACTATGACTTCAATTCGATTGATTCTTAACAAATTAGTATTTGCAATTTGTGAGGGCCGTTCTCTCTATATAAGAAATCATTGATTAAGATTAAGAAGAATAGTGAATTCTTAAGCAACTACGTAGATTTATGGGATCAGTTACTATTTAATTTTTGTTTTGCATAGATAAAAGAAGGGGAATATTGATATATATTAGAGGGTATTGATATATATTATCATTTGATGTGATTTCTTGGTATCCTAAATATAAGATTAATACTTCAAGTTGCTGAGTTGAGAAAGAGATGGTTGAATCAAAAGAATTCCTTTTTTGAAGTTCAATTTTTATCAGAGGACAATATGAATATTACACCATGTTCCATTAAAACACTCAAGGGGTTGTATGATATATCAGGCGTAGAAGTAGGCCAACACTTCTATTGGCAAATAGGAGGTTTCCAAATTCATGCCCAAGTACTCATCACTTCTTGGGTCGTAATTACTATCTTGCTGGGTTCAGTTATCATAGCTGTTCGGAATCCACAAACCATCCCAACCGACGGTCAGAATTTCTTCGAATATGTCCTTGAGTTTATTCGAGATTTGAGCAAAACTCAGATTGGAGAAGAATATGGTCCCTGGGTTCCCTTTATTGGAACTATGTTCCTTTTTATTTTTGTTTCGAATTGGTCGGGTGCTCTTTTACCTTGGAAAATTATAGAGTTACCCCATGGGGAATTAGCTGCGCCCACGAATGATATAAATACTACTGTTGCTTTAGCTTTACTCACATCAGCAGCATATTTTTATGCGGGTCTTAGCAAAAAAGGATTGAGTTATTTCGAGAAATATATTAAACCAACCCCAATCCTTTTACCAATTAACATCCTAGAAGATTTCACAAAACCATTATCGCTTAGTTTTCGACTTTTCGGAAATATATTGGCGGATGAATTAGTCGTTGTTGTTCTTGTTTCTTTAGTCCCCTTAGTAGTCCCTATACCGGTCATGTTTCTTGGATTATTTACAAGCGGTATTCAAGCTCTTATTTTTGCAACGTTAGCCGCAGCCTATATAGGTGAATCCATGGAAGGTCATCATTGAATTGACTAATTTTCGAAATAGTCTTTTTTTTTTAGCTTAGCCCAATTCATGCATGGTTGCAGATAATCCTCCTGGTTAGAAAACTAACTAGTTCAAAATGCGTATGAATATATAACCTAGAGTTGTAGGAGAGAGAATAGACTATATTACGGAATTGTTAAATTATATATGCATTCAGGGGGGGCGAAATCCGGTTAGATCTATATCCTTAATGTCTATAAGACCGTCATCTTTTGTGCGGAATGATTTTGGAATTGGATTCAATAGAAAATAAGAAAATATGCAAACAAAATAGAAGAAACAAATGTATATAGGATTTTATTTATTTCTAAGTTAGATTAGATTCATTATCTAATCCCATATATAGAATTCCGGAATTGGATTCCATATCCAGTTCTATGCAGCATATTGTTATCAATTGTATATCTTGATTTGAATTTGGATTAGTTCGATTTCAATAGGGGTTCTTCCTGTATTTCGTCTTTTATTATGGATTAGAGGAATGGAAAAAATGGGAACTCAAGGATATCGAAGAGTAAAAAAAGATGAACTGAAAGGGTGGTTGGTTGGAAAGAAAGAGAAATAGAATAATGAAAAGCATATGGATTTACACAAACCTCTAATGATTAGAAATGAAAAACGAGATCTCGAAGTAGTTCGGACGATTTAGATTATCATTTCAATTTGCACTTTTCGTTACTTCTACCCAATAGAGCTTATTTCTTGGTTGATTGTATCCTTAACCATTTTTTTTTTTTTGACACGAGGAACTCACCATGAATCCACTAATTGCTGCTGCTTCCGTTATTGCTGCTGGATTGGCTGTAGGGCTTGCTTCTATTGGGCCTGGAGTTGGTCAAGGTACTGCTGCAGGACAAGCTGTAGAGGGTATTGCGAGACAGCCAGAAGCAGAAGGGAAAATACGAGGTACTTTATTGCTTAGTCTAGCTTTTATGGAAGCTTTAACAATTTATGGACTGGTTGTGGCACTAGCGCTTTTATTTGCGAACCCTTTTGTTTAATCCTAAAAAAGAAAATAAGTCCTTTAGATACTTTTTTCTTTTTTTAGTAAATTGGTATTTGCTTCTGTAATTCCAAGTATATCAATACTTTTATTTATTATATTATTCCAGGAATTTTTTATTTATCGGGACAGACAATACCCCGGGAAGGGTTGATTTGAGCATGATCAATTTAGGTAGAAGATATGCTCGCCCTCTTCCTTCCCGTCCTTAGTTTAGGATAGTGGAAAGTCTTTTTCCTTTTATTTTAGGAATTTTGGGAACATTTTAACAAAGGAGATCTTGCACAGGTCAAACGAGACCTAAGACTTAATCTAAAAGAAATTATTAGATTGAATCTATTTGCATAAAAAAAATTGCATTAAAAAAACCGATAAAAAAGGGCGAGCGAAGTAAGTGATCGAAAAACTTTCTTCTTTGTTCGTCCTATCTATAAGAGGAGAGCATATGAAAAATGTAACCCATTCTTTTGTTTTTTTAGCTCACTGGCCATTCGCTGGGAGTTTCGGGCTTAATACCGATATTTTAGCAACAAATCTAATAAATCTAACTGTAGTAGTTGGCGTATTGATTTTTTTTGGAAAGGGAGTGTGTGCGAGTTGTCTATTTCAAGAATAGATTGGATCTATCCGGCTGCACTTTAGAATATTTTTTAGTATTTTTGTTTTGGGATAAATAAGAAAAGGTGCACGATCTCCACGAATTACTTCTGAATAACTTCAGAAATCATATGGAAGAACCATAGCATTTCGCGACTCATTGGTAAATTTACTTTGATTCTCTATAGACCAATAATGTGAGACCATTAACACGGTTAAAGCTAAACTGCTTGAAGTCCAGGCAAAAAGGGGTACTCTTTCTACAACTATATTAGTATCGAAATGCTTTATTAGTATCCAAATGCTTTAAACGGGAAATAGCTAGTGTAGAATTTATCTGATATAGAACACTCATATCGATAAAATGATTTGAACTATTTACTAGAAGGGCACCCTGCCCTTTTTCCAATGCCGAATCGACGACCTGTGTATAAAAAAAAGAGAAATTTTTTGGATTTAAGGAAAGAAAAATAATTCTAGCAATTTTCATTTTCCATTTATTTACTTCGTTTTTCTTAATGAAATTGTTAACTAACAGAGCAAACACAAATAAAGAAACAACTTTGCTGACCATGATAGATTTTTATCTAGTCGGAAGAGTCCTCTTAATATTTATCTAGTCTTATATACGTTTCGGTATATTGAAATACAAAGAGAAAAAAGGATAGAGGATAGGCTCATTACATAAAAAAAAGATATGGAAATAACCATAATACATAGCAAAAAAGAAAAAAAGGAGCGTGAGAGCCAAATGAATCGAAAGATTCATGTTTGGTTCGGGAAGAGATCATAAAAGTTGTAAACTTAATAGCAAGATAATCTACTTTCATTAAAAGATTTATTAGATAATCGAAAACAGAGGATCTTAAGTACTATTCGAAATTCGGAAGAATTGCGTAGAGGGACCCTTGAACAACTCGAAAAAGCTCGGCTTCGATTACAGAAAGTCGAACTAGAAGCAGATGAGTATCGGATGAATGGATACTCTGAGATAGAACGAGAAAAAGCAAATTTGATTAATGCTACTTCTATGAGTTTGGAACAATTAGAAAAGTCTAAAAATGAAACCCTTTATTTTGAAAAACAAAGAGCGATGAATCAGGTCCGACAACGGGTTTTCCAACAAGCCGTACAAGGAGCTCTAGGAACTCTGAATAGTTGTTTGAATACCGAGTTACATTTCCGTACGATTCGTGCTAATATTGGCATTCTAGGGGCCATAGAATGGAAGAGATAATTAAAATTTATTAGGCCTTGCACTTCTACTTTCGTTTAGAATTTAGGCATTATTTTTCCCCTTGCTTCCGAAAAAAAAGATTCAAGAAACACTAATGGCAACCCTTCGAGTCGACGAAATTAATAAAATTCTCCGCGAACGTATTGAACAATATAATAGGAAAGTAGGAATTGAGAATATCGGTCGCGTAGTTCAAGTGGGGGATGGGATTGCTCGTATTATAGGTCTTGGTGAAATAATGTCAGGTGAATTAGTCGAATTTGCAGAAGGGACTAGAGGTATTGCTCTGAATTTGGAATCCAAAAATGTTGGGATTGTATTAATGGGCGATGGGTTGATGATACAAGAGGGAAGTTTTGTAAAAGCAACAGGAAGAATTGCTCAGATACCTGTGAGCGAGGCTTACTTGGGTCGTGTTATAAATGCTCTCGCTAAACCTATTGATGGGAGAGGCGAAATTGTCGCTTCGGAATCTCGCTTAATTGAATCTCCTGCTCCGGGTATAATTTCCAGGCGTTCCGTGTATGAACCCCT